GATTCCCTTTCATTATTTTTCATTGTTAATAAATCTAATAAATGAATATTTTTTTTTACTTTTTTTTTTCCTTCTTTACCCCATAAAGATATTGAATATAATGAATTATTTTTTTTTCCATTGAATTTTTGAAAATGAACGTTTAAATATCCTTCAAAAACAAGTAAATAGATGCGAAACATATAAAATGCAGTTAATCCAGCTGTAGAACAAGCTAATATTGCGAAAATTGGCGAATACAACCAACTATCATTAAGAATCTCATCTTTGGACCAAAAACAAGCAAAGGGTGGAATACCACAAAGAGAAAGCGTACCTATTAAAAAAGAAGCTTTTGTGATTGGCGTATGTTTTGTTAACCCGCCCATAAGAACCATATTTTGACTTTTTTCTGGAGAATATCCAACAATAGCTTCCATTGAATGAATAATGGATCCGGATCCTAAGAACAACAATGCTTTTGAATAAGCATGAGTAATCAAATGAAATAGAGCGGTTCGATAGGATCCCATACCTAGAGCTAACATCATATAACCCAATTGAGACATTGTAGAATAGGCCAAATTTCTCTTTATATCTTTTTGAGCAATACCTAAAGTAGCTCCCAATACTAATGTTATTATACCTATGAAAGCTATTCCATTCATTATGGGGGGTATAGCTATGAAAAGAGGAAGAAGTCTAGCTACAAGAAAAATTCCCGCCGCTACCATAGTAGCAGCATGTATAAGAGCGGAAATAGGAGTAGGCCCTTCCATAGCATCCGGTAACCATACATGAAGGGGGAATTGGGCAGATTTAGCAACAGAACCGCAAAATAACAATAGGGCACACAAAGTAACAAAAAAAACATTAATGTCATTATCATAAATCAAGTTATTGAATATTTGAAACAAATCCCGAAATTCCAAACTACCCGTTATCCAATAAAGACCTAAAATACCTAATAATAAACCAAAATCTCCTACACGATTAGTTACAAACGCCTTTTGACAAGCATTTGCTGCAATAGGACGTGTGAACCAAAAACCTATTAATAGATAAGAACACATTCCAACCAATTCCCAAAAAATATAAATTTGTATCAAATTCGAACTAGTAACTAATCCCAACATTGAAGTATTAAAAAAACTCATATAAGCAAAAAATCTCAAATATCCTTGATCATGAGACATATAATTATCACTATAAATAAGAACCAAAATGCCAACTGTAGTGATTAATATTAACATAATAGAGGTAAGTGAATCGATCAAGTAACCAAACTCTAAAGAAAGATCATTATTTATAGTCCAAGACCACACATATTGATAGATGGAAGTCTTATTGTTATTGATTTGATCAATCGACAGATCGACCGAAAAAAGCATAACTATACCTAACAATAAAATACTCGGAAAAGCCCACATACGGCGAAGATTTTTTGTTGCTGTGGGAAAAAGTAGAAGTCCCACCCCTATCAACATAGGAACTGGAAGTGGAATGAAAGGTATGATCCATGAAGATTGATGTGTATATTCCATACAAAAAAAAGAATAAAATAAAAAAGATTTTGATTCGTAATGAGTTTTGTTTCTTATTCGTCGGTTTTATCTCTTTTGTAAAGGCTTCAGTTAATAAAAAAGAGTGAACATATAAATATAATTTTCTATTATTCTGAATCTTTGCACAATACTTCTAATATTGCAAAGTACAAAGTCAAAATGGTCCAATAAACAAATTCCTAGTGAAAAAAAAAAAAAGAAACTTTTTTTTTAGTAATTTTTTTATTTAAATAATAAGATAACTAATTGATAATAAATAATAAGATAACTAATAGAATTTTTAAAATTCTCATAAAAACGAAATTTGTCAAATAAAAATTAAAATTTTATTTGACAATTATACAAACATTCTTTTCTATAGAGCGAGGATTAAAAATTGTACCAAAACTAAGAACATTCGTTTATTTTGATATGCAGCAAAATAAAATTCATATGACATGACCAATCAAATAAATAAGAATTTTTGTCTTTTATTAATATTCAGAAGCATTAGTTTATTTTCGAACTAATTTCTTTTTTTACATTACAATACAAAGAGATATCTATGTTTGGCAAAATTTTGAAAAAGGTGTTATAATATTCAATGTTTTACTTTATATATAAAAAAAGATATAAAAAAAAGAGGGGGATAAGATATATGGCTAATTAATCAAAGATTAATTAGTTTTCATTTACAGAACAGAAGATATGTCTTTCACATGACCTGTAGCAATGAAAAAAAAAACTATACTAGTTGGATGGCAGTTCCAAAGAAACGCACTTCTAGATCAAAAAAAAAAATCCGGAAAACTTTTTGGAAAAAGAGGGGATATTGGACAGCATTGAAAGCTTATTCATTAGCGCAATCAATTTCTACAGGGAATTCAAAAAGTTTTTTTGTATAACAAATACAAACGTTGGAAAAATCTGGACTCAAAGAGTATTCTCTAATATTGAATTGATTTAATAGAAAATTATTTATTATAGAATAATTTATATTTAATAAATCTTTAATTATAACTCATATATATATCCATTTTATAATAAGAAAAAAAAAAACATCCTTTGAATGTAATAAATGTAATACTAAATTGGTGATCCAAAAATAAACTATTTTTTAACTATTTATTTTCTTTCATTGAAAAAATAAATAGAAATACATCTCTTTCGATTAAATGAAAAAGAATAATATAATAAATGAGTCATTAAAAACTACAAAAGAGAATTTTTTGTTCCATTTCCAGATTGAAGCAGAACTATCTAGTTCCAACAGTGCTTGTTTTTGAAAAAGAGAATAAACTACGAAAAAACCATTCCCCGTTGTTAAATGTTAAAACTAAAACTCGAAACAAAAAAACGAGAATAAGAATTCGTATTGAAATTGAAACGTTCTAAAAAAAAGATTTTTAATTTTGAATATAATTTAATTATATAATATTTATATAATTATAAAATATATATATATATATTTATATATATTATTATATATATAATATATATATATAAAATAATAATAATAATTTATTATTTATTAAATAATAATATTTTATATTTACAATTAAAATTATTATTATGATTCATTTCTTCTAATAATTTAAAATATAAAAAAATCAATTTTATTATAAATAAAATTGATTCAAATAATTATAATACAATTCCTTTCATTCTTTAATGTTTACTAAAAAAATATTGCATTTTATTTTAATTGATTCTTTCAATCTCGACGATTGACAATAAATCGATTATTATGATTTCGAGTAAGCCGCTATGGTGAAATTGGTAGACACGCTGCTCTTAGGAAGCAGTGCTAGAGCATCTCGGTTCGAGTCCGAGTAGCGGCATGGCATCTTATGTTCTAAAAGAATAAGTCCCATAATGAATTCAATTTCCGATTTCTCTTCCTAGTATTAGTATTAGTATTCAGACACCCCCCCCCTTTTTTTTTTCATTTTTTTTTATGATATTTTCAACTTTAGAGCATATATTAACTCATATATCGTTTTCGGTCGTATCAATTGTAATTTCAACTCATTTGATAACCTTATTAGTCAATGAAATCTTAGGATTATATGATTCGTCCAAAAATGGTATGATAATAACTTTTTTCTGTATAACGGGATTGTTAATTACTCGCTGGATTTTTTCGGGCCATTTACCATTTAGTGATTTATATGAATCATTAATCTTTCTTTCCTGGGGTTTTTCCATTTTTCATATGGTTTTTTGTTTTAAAAAGCAAAAAAAGTATTTAAGTACAATAATCGCACCAAGTGTTATTTTTACCCAAGGCTTTGCTACTTCGGGTATTTTAACAAAAATGCATCAATCTGCAATATTAGTACCCGCTTTACAATCTCATTGGTTAATGATGCACGTAAGTATGATAATATTTGGCTATGCAGCTCTTTTATGTGGATCGTTATTATCAGTAGCAATTTTAGTTATTACATTTCGAGAAGTCATACAAATTTTTGGTAAAAGCAATGATTTGTATTTTTTAAATGAATCATTTTCTTTTGCTGAGATCCAATACATGAATATGAATGAAAGAAACAATGTTTTACAAAAAACTTATTTTTCTTCTTCTAGAAATTATTACAGGTCTCAGTTTATTCAACAATTGGATCGTTGGAGTTATCGTATTATTAGTCTGGGTTTTCTCTTTTTAACGATAGGTATTCTTTCAGGAGCAGTATGGGCTAATGAGGCATGGGGATCATATTGGAATTGGGATCCAAAGGAAACTTGGGCCTTTATTACTTGGACCATATTTGCGATTTATTTACATACTAGAAAAAATAAGAAATTTGAAGGTGTAAATTCTTCAATAGCGGCCTCTCTGGGCTTTCTTATAATTTGGATATGTTATTTGGGGATCAATCTATTAGGTATAGGATTACACAGTTATGGTTCATTTACATCTAATTGAATTAAAGTGAGTAAAGGACCTGACAAATACAAATAAAGAAAGAATTAAAGCATATATATAAGAAATATAAGAAATTATATATTCATATATATAACTTATATATGAATATATAAAGAAAACTTCGAATAAATCATCGAGAACCCTTTAAATCAAGTAATGTAATGATTCAAGGGGTTCTCACAAACAACAAACATATTCGATTACAATTAATTCAAATTCTTTTTTATGGGGTTTAGTTCTCTTTTTGATTTTGGGTTTTATTCATTTATTCACGAGAAAAACCATTTAGAAAAAATTCGATAGAATGGCTTCAACCTTATCAACCGAGAATGAGAAAATGAAATCTGGATAAATACCAATACCTATTACGGGTATAAGGATAGAAATCGAAATAAATAATTCTCGCGGCCCAGAATCAAAAAAATACGAGTTTGGTGTATTAAAAAGCTTGTATCCATAGAACATCTGCCGTAACATGGATAATGAATAAATAGGAGTTAATATCATTCCAATTGCTGTTACAAAAGTGATTAGTATTTTTGTCATTAAAAGATATTTTTGACTGGTAATTATGCCAAAAAAAACCATCAATTCTGCAACAAAACCGCTCATGCCCGGCAATGCAAGAGAAGCCATCGATAAGATACTGAAAACTGTAAATATTTTTGGCATTGGGATAGCCATTCCGCCCATTTCGTCAAGATAAAGAAGACGTAGTCTATCATAACTAGTCCCCGCCAAGAAAAAAAGCGCAGCGCCAATAAATCCATGAGAGATTATTTGTAAAATGGCCCCATTGAGCCCCGTATCGCTTATGGAACCAATTCCAATAATTATGAAACCCATATGAGATACCGAGGAATAAGCTATTCTTTTTTTTAAATTACGTTGACCAAGAGATGTTGAAGCTGCATAGATTATTTGAATTGAACCTAATATCATTAACCAGGGGGAAAATATAGAATGAGCGTGGGGTAATAATTCCATATTAATTCGAACCAATCCATACGCTCCCATTTTTAATAAGATTCCGGCTAAAAGCATACAAGTGCTGTAATGTGCCTCTCCGTGGGTATCTGGTAACCATGTATGTAAGGGTATAATCGGCAATTTGACAGCAAAAGTAAAAAGAAATCCCATATAGAATATTATTTCGAGCGCCGCGGGATACGATTGATTAGTTAATGTTTCAAAATTTAATGTCGGTTCATTAGAACTATATAAACCGATACCCAGAATTCCAATTAATAAAAAAACAGAACTTCCCGCAGTGTATAAAATAAACTTTGTAGCTGAATACAAACGTTTCTTTCCCCCCCACATGGATAAAAGTATATAAACTGGAATTAATTCTAATTCCCACATGATGAAAAAAAGTAAAATGTCTCGAGAAGAAAATGGTCCTATTTGACCGCTATACATTGCTAGCATCAGGAAATGGAATAATCGGGATTCTCGAGTAACCGGCTGAGCCGCTAAAGTAGCTATAGTGGTAATAAATCCCGTCAGTAAAATGGGTCCTATAGAGAGTCCATCTATTCCGAATCTCCAGTAAAAATCAAAAAAATTGATCCATTTATAATTTTCCGTCAGTTGGATTAATGGATCATCCAATTGGAAATGATAACAAAATGCATAGGTTGTTAGAAGGAGATCGATTAAGCATATACAAATCGTATACCACTTAATTACCTTATTTCCTCGATGAGGAAATAAGAAGATTAAGGAACCCCCGGCTATTGGCAAAAGTACAACTATTGTTAACCAAGGAAAATAATTCGTGATAAAAATAAGATACACTTGGACCAGAAAAACCCGCGCTCAAAATAAAAAATAGAAAAATAATATTTTCTATTTTTTATTTTGAGCGCGGGTTTTTGCCAGTAAAAAAACGTATTCTCGTGGTGTTTTTTGAAAGGTATCAATAAGCTAGACCCATGCTTCGAGTTGTTTCATGCCATAAATAAACTCGAACACTTAAGAAATCCGTCGGACAGGCGGATTCACACCTCTTACAACCGACACAGTCCTCTGTTCTTGGAGCAGAAGCTATTTGCTTAGCTTTACACCCGTCCCAAGGTATCATTTCTAATACATCTGTGGGGCAGGCTCGGACACATTGAGTACATCCTATACATGTATCATAAATCTTTACTGAATGTGACATTGGATCTAGAGTAATTTTTTAACACCAAAAATTGAAAATTTTCGATCTAGTAAACTCGTAAATGAATCATATATTTAGACACCAGATGAATCAACGATTTACCAGAATTTTGATACTCAAAATCGACTTCCGGATCAATTCATAAGAGGAGAAGAGGACAAAAATACTTTTATTTCTTACATTTTTGCAAACATGCAAATTTGAATTGATGAATATTACACTATTCTAAATTCAAATTTTTATGATTAATCATGATTAATACTATTTTATTTATTCAACAAGTTCGATTGATTGATACGAGTAGATTTTCTGTTACGATAAATTGAAGAAACAATAGCCGGTCCGATAGCAGCTTCAGCGGCTGCAATAGCAATAACAAAAATAGAAAAGATATTTCCTTTTAATTGGCGACTATCAAAAAAATCAGAAAAGGTTACGAAATTTATATTAACTGCATTGAGTATAAGTTCAAGACACATAAGGGCTCTAACCATATTTCGGCTCGTGATCAATCCATAGATACCGATAGAAAATAAAAAGGCACTCAAAACAAGTACATGTTCGAGCATCATTGACCAACTCCTTATCAATTTCGATTCATTTTAATATAATATGAACAACAATTCAACGGATTCAATTGACTAAAGAATATAACAAGTCTGAAACAAAAGAATATATTGGCAAAAAAAAATTATTTTCTACATATACATAAACACTCTTTTTTTTACATTCACATAGAATTCAACAGAAATAAATGTGGGAAAATAAAAAAAAAGATTCCATTTTTTTTATTGCTAGTTCGAAAGATTTCTTACTGGCGAGCCACGACAATTGCACCTATCAAAGCAGCTAAGAGAATTATTGAAATTAGTTCAAATGGAAGAAAAAAATCTGTTGATAAATGAATTCCAATTTGTTGACTAGTACTTATCAAATCTTGCTCTATAATCTGATTTGGTCTTGTAGTCCAAATAATCCCGTACCATGATGTATCTGGAATAATAGTTATTAGTGAAAAAAAGATACTTGTACAAACCATCAAAGTAATTCCATCCCCAACAGTCAAAAGATGAAAATCTTGGTAATATTCCGAACCATTCATGAACATCACAGCAAATAGGATTAAAATGTTTATAGCTCCCACGTAAATAAGTAGTTGTGCGGCAGCTACAAAATGGGAGTTTGATAAAATATAGAATAAAGATATACAAACAAGAACCAGTCCCAACGAAAAAGCAGAAAAGATTGGGTTGGTAAATAATACTACTCCTAGACTTCCTAATACAAGACCTGATCCCAAAAAGACTAAAAGAAAATCATGTAGTGGTTCAGGCAAATCCATTATATGTAAAATAAGAGATAAATAAATCGAAATTTCATGACCTTAATTGATACGACCAGGGATAAATTTTATATACGAGATTTCTCTCCGCATTGAATTTAATCAAATACTAACAAGTGAGAATAGGTACCAGTTATAGGATCAATGTCATTTCATTCGTTATACGAAAGAGTAGGTCGAAACTATAAGTATAACTATATATATATTATTTATATAATATAGTAATATAGAATTTCTCTCTATATATATCATCCATATATAATAGAATATTTCTAATAGAATATTTATTTTCTAAGAGAATATAGAATAGTTTTTCTATTTTTAGAAAACATTTTTATTATTATTGTCTAAATTTATATTATTCTGTTTCATATCTATTTATTTATTTTTTTTTTATAAATATTTATAAATAAAAATAAATAGATAGGAAATATAGAACTGATTTATATATAATATATTTCTAATATCATAATTTATAATTTTAATAAATAAAATTTTATAAATTTTATATTATAATAAATAAGATTATAATAAATAAATAAAAAAAAAAATAAATAAAAATCCTTATTATATTACTTTATTTGAATTGTTCGAATTGTATAATCATCAATTACTGACATTGGTAAACGGCCTAAAGCAATTTGATTATAATTCAATTCATGACGATCATAAATCGAAAGTTCATATTCTTCAGTCATTGATAAACAATTTGTTGGACAATACTCAACACAGTTACCACAAAATATACAAATTCCGAAATCAATACTGTAATTAAGCAATCGTTTCTTTCGAATATCCGTTTCCAGTTTCCAATCAACAACGGGTAGATCTATAGGACATACACGAACACATACTTCACAAGCAATACATTTATCAAATTCAAAATGGATTCGACCGCGGAAACGTTCCGATGTAATTAATTTTTCATAAGGATATTGAATAGTTACAGGTAAACGATTTGCGTGGGATAAGGTAATCATGAAACTTTGACCAATGTACCTTGCAGCTCGGACTGTTTGTTGACCATAATTCATGAACCCAGTTACCATAAGGAACATATCTTGAATATCTATGAATATTTTTGTTTTGTTTCTTTCTCTTGTTTGATACAAGTTGCAAATATAGAGGATCAATCTTTTACAGTGAAAACAGTTGAGACGAAGTTGTTAATAATAGATTACCGAGAGAAATAGGTAAAAGAAACTTCCACCCAAGATTTAATAATTGGTCCATTCTTAGCCTAGGCAAAGTCCATCTTGCTGTGATAGAAAGGAACAAGAACAAATAAGTTTTAGCTAATGTAATAAAGATATCAATTGTAGTTCCAAAAACTCCATATGCTTTATTAGTTATTTCAAAAAATTCAGAAACGAAAATGTACGGAACAGAGATATTTGAACCGCCCAAGTAAAGAACTGTTACAAATAATGAAGAAATTAATAGGTTTAAATAGGAAGCAACATAAAATAAACCAAATTTTATACCCGAATATTCGGTTTGATAACCCGCTACTAATTCTTCTTCCGCTTCTGGTAAATCAAAAGGTAATCTTTCACATTCTGCTAGGGAAGAAATTAGAAAAACGATGAAACCTATAGGTTGACGCCATAAATTCCATCCCCAAAAACCATATTTTGATTGTGCATCAACTATATCAACTGTACTTAAACTATTAGATAATCCTAGTCGGTGATAACATTCCTGTCCCCATCGCTATTACAGAACCGTACATGAGATTTTCACCTCATACGGCTCCTCGAAAGCCTTAAATAAATCTAAGGACCAGGCCGATTATTTATCTTTTGCTATATCCCTAAGATGGATAAGATTCAAATTTATCGGACGGTTCTGAATTAGACCAATTGAATTCTGTCTGTTCTAATTTAATAATAAAGATAAATAAGATGCATTTTTTATAAAAGATACAAAAGGTACTTCTGAATTGATCTTATCCCTTAAAAATAAAAAATGGAATTTATTAAGTAATAACTTTAATTCTTCAATAAAAAAATCTTTTAGAATTATCCAATAACCCCCCCATCGTTTTCGATTACGAAAAAGAATTACATATTAGTTTCTAAATTATCACAAAAATTCTATCTCCATAAGTATGATAAGTATGGATAAAAAAAAAAAAAAAAGATAAGGGGGGTCGCTTTTTTTTTTTCTTTTTTTTCGTTCCTATTCGTCTTTTTTGTGTAAATAAAAAGGGACTTGAAAAAAAAAATCAAAAATTAAAGGATTATTTCGTTCCCGATAGTCATTTATTTAATCAGTGGATAGGAGCATACTCTGGACCGGAATTTTGGGGAGTACTTCCTTCTTTTTTCTACCAACTTAAAGCCCCAATTAGTATTCTTTTTTCTATTATGTGGAAATGCTCTTTTTTAAAATTTACATAATCCGCGTTACTAATCCTTTGTGTATCTTGGTGCTTCTAACCATCCACTCCATTTTTTATGAGCTTTCCTTATATTTAAGTTAATACATATTTAAGTTAATACATGTATGATAATTCATCCAAACGGTAGCAAAAACTCAATCAATAAGGTTGGTCTTTTGAACCCGCTTCAAGACAAGATTACTAATCAACCAGTCCTGGGGTAATCAGACTCTTCTGCTTCTAATTTTTTTTTTTCACTAAATTCTTATACATAGAAAATGAGACTCAATATTTTGACTGCAATTTCAAATCATCATACTATACCATATATAAACTATACCTTAGATAAAATCTGGTCTGGTAATGTAATATAGTATTCATAAATTATATAAAATTATATTCAATAGAAGCTGTTTGATTTCACTCATATAACTATCTGATTTTGTTCTTCAATCCGAATTGACAATAATAATGAATTTATTCTACCCCTTTCCTATAAAGTGTCCCACAAAGAAAGAAAGGCGCATAAGTATAGCAATAGCATCGAAAAGTTTTTGTATCAACGAATCGCACGTAGAGATATTGATAACACACATAGAGTTAATGGTATTTCATAACTAATCGATTGAGCAGCAGCTCGTAGACCACCCAAAAATGAATATTTATTATTTGATCCATATCCTGACATAAGAAGTCCAATGGGAGCAATACTCGAAATAGCAATCCATAAAAAAACACCGATATTGAGATCAGATAAAACAAAGTTATATCCAAAAGGAATTACTGAATAGCTTATTATAATTGATATGACTGATATGGATGGTCCGATACTGAATAAACGAGTATCTCCCCTAGATGGAATAAGACTCTCTTTGAAAAGTAGTTTTGTTCCATCTGCTAGAGCTTGAAGAACTCCCAAAGGACCAGCGTATTCAGGTCCAATCCGCTGTTGTATACCTGCGGATATTTCTCTTTCTAACCATACAATTGCTAGTACACTTATGGTGATTCCCAATACAAGAGTAAAGATAGGAGCAAGTACCCATAGAATTCCATAGACCTCTTTTAAAGATTCCAATCTGAAAAAAGAATTGATATCTTGTACTTCTGTTGTATCAATTATCATTTCAACGATCAACTTCTCCCATAATGATATCTATGCTACCTAGTATTGTCATAATATCGGCCAATTTCATTCTTTTAACTAATTGAGGAAGAATTTGCAAATTGATAAAACCAGGTGGACGAATTTTCCATCTCCAAGGAAAACCATTCTGATCCCCTATTAGAAAAATTCCTAATTCTCCTTTTGGGGCTTCAACTCTTACATAAAGTTCTTGTTTCGGCAATTCAAAAGTCGGAGACGGTTTTTTACTAATGAATCGATATTCAAAATCATTCCATTCTGGTTCCCTTTCCCTATCAAAGTAACGGATTTCTAAATTCTCATATGGACCGCCGGGAATTCCTTCCAAAGCCTGTTGAATAATTTTTATAGATTCTACCATTTCACCAATTCGAACTAAATAACGAGCTAATGAATCTCCTTCTTTTTGCCATTGAACTTCCCAATCAAATTCCCCGTAACACTCATAATTATCAACTTTACGGAGATCCCATTGTATTCCGGAAGCCCGAAGCGTCGGTCCGGATAAACCCCAATTTATTACTTCCTTTCCACCAACAATGCCTATTCCCTCAACCCGTTCTAAAAAAATAGGATTTCGTGTAATAAGTTTTTGATATTCAACAACCCCTGTTAAAAAATAATCGCAGAAATCCAAACATTTATCTATCCAACCATGAGGTAGATCAGCCGCTACTCCCCCGATACGGAAAAAATTATGCATCATTCTCATACCTGTCGCAGCTTCGAATAGATCATATATTAATTCTCTTTCTCTGAAAATATAGAAGAAAGGGGTTTGTGCACCAATATCCGCCATAAAAGGTCCCAGCCATAGTAGGTGAGAAGCTATACGACTCAATTCCAACATAATTACTCGAATATAGCTGGCTCTTTTGGGTACTTGAATATTTCCCAACTGTTCCGGTCCGTTTACGGTTATTGCTTCTGTGAACATAGTAGCTAAATAATCCCAACGTGTTACATAAGGCAGATATTGTATAATTGTTCGGTTTTCCGCAATTTTTTCCATCCCTCTGTGTAAATAACCCAATATTGGTTCACAATCAATAACATCCTCACCATCCAGAGTAACAATAAGTCGAAGAACACCATGCATTGATGGGTGGTGAGGGCCCATATTGACTATCATGAGGTCTTTTCTTGTAGATGGGACATTCATAGGTTTTTCCTCGATTTATTCTTCCATGAATTGCGTAAAACAAAAGAAAATAAATTCATCAAAATTCAAGACCTAATAAATTGAATAATTCAAAATGACTCTTCAATTAGCGAATTTGTGACTCCCAACTATCCAACTGATTTATTAATTTGTTATAGCGTATTCCATTTTTCTTTGACAAATAAGACAGTAGCCGTTGTCGTTTTCCCAGAATTTTACGTAAACCTCTTTGAGATAAATAGTCTTTTCGGTGCAATTCCAAATGTGAAGTAAGTCTTCGTATCTTATTGGTGAAATTGAGTACTTGAAATTCAACCGATCCGGGGTTTTCTTCTTTTTTTTCTTGTGAAAAACCCGGTATAAATAAATTTTTTACCATAAGTTGAAAGCTTTCTTCTCCCCTTCCTTATTTTATAGATATCTTTTTTGATCAGTAATAGTAATGACACTAATTTCCAATTTTGTATATACAATAATCTTAATTTCCTTAAGATTTCCCGATTTTTTTTCCAAATCATAGAAATACTTTAATTTATGCATTCCAAAAAAATGGTAGACTTAAATATATCTTAAATATATATATATATATATAAGAATATATATATGAATATATATATATAAGACAATTTTGTGGATTCATTTTTGTATATAATGGATATATCATTGAATTAGTATCAAGGCCTCAGAATACAGAATAGAAGTTAACACAATGCGTGTGCGCATCCATGTGTGTATCCATTTGTATCTGCATACCGGATTACGCTAAATAAAAGAAAGAAATCTAGATTAACGAATTCTCAATCGCGGATACATATGTATCCTTACTATACTGAAACGGCTTCCATTATAGGTATCAAACCAATAGCGATTCATACAAGCTAAATCCTCTAATCGAAAATTTGGCCAAAGAAAAAAATGGAAATTTATTAGTTTTTTTTCTCTATCAAGATCTTTTTTTTCAGCCAAAAGGTTACAGCAATTATTTACTTTATTCTTATTGTAAAATGTTGTCTTTCTATGTACACTATTTCTATTCTTAGAATTGAAACAAATTAGAATTCTGAATTCTCTACGACGTCTAGCGGAAAAAAAAAATTCAGGAACAAGCAAATCATAATGATTTTTTTCTTTATTTTCTGTTATCTTTTGATCTCTTGTTCTTGGAATGGATTTTTCAAAGTTCTTCTTATCAACATGGCTTTTTTCTGGATATCTTTGATTAATTTGACACTTACTCTTATGAATCAACGAAAGGCCTATGATTTGATACATAAAAAATTTTTCATCGTTTTTTCTAGATAGACGAACCGGTTCGATAATCAATATTCCTTTTTGAATCAATTTATTATTTTTCGTCAATCCTGTAAGAGTTAAATCCTTCTGATTCTGAATCACCATAATATCTAGACTTAGTTCTCCTCTTTGAATAGAGGTTATAGCAATCTCTTTTAGATTTTTCAATCTAATCAGGAGACAATATATTTTTATATTATTCATTACTCTTTGATTTAAGGAACCCTTCCAATTCAATTGAAAAACCAAAAACTTTCTTAATAAGAGATTAAGTTCTGCCTCTATCTTGTTCTTGTATTGCTTTTTGTTTATATCCTCTTTCCTGTCCAATCCTGTATAATCTTCTTCAATATCTTTTTCTTGGGTTGAGAGAGATGATTCAAAATCCACTCGACCTGTGTATTCCGATTTTGCTTGATTTCGAGTCTCTAACTCGAATTGCAATTTTTTATTTTTTTTTGATGGTCTAAAAATATCTATTATTTTTTTCCTTTCAGTAATGTTTTTATTTTCACTAACATTTTTATTTATATTAAAATCGAAAAAAAGTAATTGGATTGGTATGATCCACGGGTTACTCGTATATGCATTATAAAATATCCAAAATTTGGAAAAGAACAAAAATTCCCGATTCCATATGGAACGATTTAATATTTCTTCATTCATTCCCATCCAATCAAAATACTTTCTATCCAGATTTTTTTCCATATCTATAATATAATCTTCTGCTATATAATTCTTGATAGAGATATCACTCGTTAGATCAAATATTTTTTGTTTACGTGTGTTGTAATTATAATAAATAGCTTGATTTTGATTTGCTTGGAATGATGATCCATATCCATAAATATATGAGTCCTTCTTATCTGCATAATTAATATATTTATATGAAAAAAGATCATATTCATATTGTTTTTTTTTTTTTAATGAGTCTAATTGTTGGTTTTTGTAAAGAATTAATCGGGTTTTTTCATATGAATCACATTTTTTTAAATCTTTTTTTTGAGAGACACGACGCTCATGGATTCTATTTCTCCATTTTTGTGGCAATAATCTAGACCATCTCCTCTGAGATAAATCATATTGATAATGACCCTTTAACAACCAATTTGTCCATTGATTCATTAGAGAATGGAAAGGGTTCTTTTGTCTTAATTTAGAATCAAATATTCTTTGTATTCCAAAAAAAAAATCCTTTATTTCATTCTTAATAAAAAAGCATTTTCGATGATATTCAAAAACGGATCTTAACTTATATATGTTAATAACTTGGGTTTCTGATAATTTAAAAAATACATATGCCTGTGACAACGAGGATACGTCACACGAATTCACAGAATTCGTATTCCTAATATTATAAGATTTTTTGAGAAGCGAAATAGAGTGAATTAGACTTTGATTTGTTTTATCAGTTCTTTCCACATTTGCTTCATTATTGTAAATGGATTTGTTTTTTATTTTTTTTCTTGATTCAAGAAAAAGTTGTACATCGACCCTAGGAATATAAATGATACATAGAAACATATCTAGGTATACCCTTTCCAGGAGAGATTTAAAAAAAGAATGCTGCGATTTACGGTCTAATAGAGGATTTTGTGATTTACGGGCTAATAGAGGATTTCTTTTTTGTAATATCTGCCAAATATTTTTTTTTAATTTTAACCTTTTAGCATAATAACTTGCTTTGTTCGAACTAATATTTATCTCTGAAGTTAAAACTCCCTTTTTCTTTTCTTTTTTCATTTTTTTTATTTTCTTTATGATTGTCTTTCTTTTAGCATTCAGATCTTTTTTTTTTTTTTTCAATGAACAATTTGTCCAATTAATAGATTGAATTCGAATGGTTGATTCGTAAATCATTGGATTTTTCTTACTCATTGTTGAATCTTTTTGGCTTTCACTAAATCCATAGATTTTTTTTAATCTAAGTAGAAATAAAGTTGGGAGTTGTTTTATTTTTTCGTTTAGAAATAGAATACTTTTAATGATCCATTTTGCTCTTTCTTTTGAGAAATTTAGAAACAATTTTGTTCTCTCATTTAAAATCTTGAGAACTAGAAAAAAATGATTTTTCCATTTTTTCATTTTTTTTTTGAGTTCTTTTAAAATGGGATGAAAAAATGAAAATCGGTTTCGGGGATAACTAGAAAAGGGCAATTCCACTTCCATTCCCAAAATTGTTAAAAAACAAAAGTCCTTTTTTTTTTTCGCCTTTTTTTTCATTGGATCCTTTTCAGTGGATCGTAGCTTAGATCTGTGCCAAGGTTTCAGACGAAAAGGAAATATGATTTTTATCTGAATACCGTCTATTAGCCACTTTTTTGGAAATTCTGTTTCGGATAATTGAACGCCATTATAGGTGCATTTAATATACATTTCTCTCTTCCAATCCCTAAAATCTTCTGACCATTCGGGAAATTGAAATAATAGCATACGAACAATATTTTTAGTTATTATCAATGAAGGCAATATAATATATTTTCTAAGAATCGATTGGATTATTAATAAAGAACCTCTTATTACTTGAGCAAATATAATGCTATCCCAGGCCTCTCCTATTTCTATACGTCTTTGTTCCTCTTTTTCTTTTTTTTTTCTTTCGACCTCTTCCTTACTTTCTTTTGTCTTTTCCTCTGTATAATCCGAATTTTTGAATTCTGTCTTTGTACGCATCCAATTTTGGAACATAAAAATCATTTGTCTCATTGGCTCATAATTTTTTAAAAAAGAAAAAAACGAGGGTTTCTCAATTTTGTCCAAAAAAAGGGGCGAATGCAGACTTTTTTGAAAGAGTTTCCAAGTAACTGTTTTACGCCTTTGAGCACGTATAGATCCTTTGATTATGTCTCTCCGAAAATCAGGTTGTTGTGCATAACGTATTAAAGCCAATTCCCTTTTTTTATCAGTATTATTATTATTAGTATCTCTAGTATATCTATAAGTATCGTCATTCTTTGATTTATTAGTAAAAGTAAAAATAACTACACGTTTGGCTTTTCGGGAACGAATTCCATACTTCTCTCCTTCATTTTTTCCTTCCAGTTGTTGCAATTCGTCGATTAGTTTATATGACCATCGAGGAACTTGTTTCCTCATTTCTTTTATTCCAATACATTTTTTTTTTTTTACAATTGTTTTATCGTTCAGATCAGTTCTAATCGCGTCGAATAATAATTTTATATTTTTTTTTTCGTAAGTCATTTGTGCATGTTCTGGAAAGAAAACAAGTCCTTCAAAATTCAAACTTGATACTGATTTATCCGAAAATTTACGGATTAAGTTAAAAAAAAAACTAATTTCAGTTAATAATGATTTTCTATCAAATGTATCTATTTTCTGTTCAAATTCGGGATGATTTTTAATACTATTAATATTAAGAAGGAGACCATGAATCTTATTTATCCAAATGTCATTTTTTTTATAAGTTTCATTTTTGATTCGTCCACGACAGGGTCCATTCAAGAAAGGATCGTATATTTTAGGTAAGTTTTTTGTTTGAGTCTCCTCATTACACAATCTAATTCGTTTTTCGAATATATCCAGAGGAATAAATT